TTGTGGGTTCAATGCGAACATTGTTATGGATTAAATTATAAGAAATTTTTTAAGTCAAAAATGAATATTTGTGAATATTGTGGATATCATTTGAAAATGACTAGTTCAGATCGAATCGACCTTTTGGTTGATCCAGATACTTGGGATCCTATGGATGAAGACATGGTTTCTCTAGATCCTATTGAATTTGATTTGGAGGAAGAACTTTCTGAAGATGGTGAAGAACTTTATGTAGATGGTGAAGAACCTTATGAAGATGGTGAAGAACCTTATGAAGATGATGAAGAACTTTCTGAAGATGGTGAAGAACCTTCTGAAGATGGTGAAGAACCTTATGTAGATCGTGAAGAAACTTATGTAGATCGTATTGATTCTTATCAAAGAACGACAGGATTAGCCGAAGCTGTTCAAACAGGCACGGGTCGACTAAATGGTATTCCCATAGCAATTGGAGTTATGGATTTTGAGTTTATGGGGGGTAGTATGGGATCCGTAGTAGGCGAGAAAATCACCCGTTTGATCGAGTATGCTACCAATCAATTTTTACCTCTTATTCTAGTGTGTGCTTCCGGAGGGGCACGTATGCAAGAAGGGAGTTTGAGCTTGATGCAAATGGCTAAAATATCTTCTGCTTTATATGATTATCAATCAACTAAAAAGTTATTCTATATCTCTATCCTTACATCTCCTACTACTGGTGGTGTGACGGCTAGCTTTGGGATGTTGGGGGATATCATTATTGCAGAACCTAATGCCTACATCGCATTCGCAGGTAAAAGAGTAATTGAACAAACATTGAATACGATAGTACCTGAAGGTTCACAAGAGACTGAATATTTATTCGATAAGGGCTTATTCGATCTAATTGTACCACGTAATCTTTTAAAGGGTGTTTTGAGTGAGTTATTGAATCTTCACGCTTTTTTTCCTTTGAATTCAAATTCAATTAAGTAGAGCCTTTAATAAAATAAAATTAGTTTATTTGTAGTGAATAAATAGTTAGTTTATCGGAATCAAAGTCAAAATCCGAAGAATGTATTTTTTCTTTGGTGAAATAAGATTCAATTGTAAATTGTATTTGTAAATTGTATAAAGAATTGTGCGGACAATTTTTTTTATACCGATATTGCTGATTACTAATCAGGAACCCCCTATGAACAAGATCAAAAAAGAAAATTCTGCCTTATGCGCAATTCAAATGCGCCATTCAAATTAGGCAAATCAATTTCATTTTCTTTTTCCTTCTTGCTGCGTATATATAATTCAAATATAGAAAAAAAAGAGTCTCTTTCTACTATATTTCCCGAGAAATCCTTATTTTTACTAAGAATCCCTGTTGTTGGATCGAATCCTAATCAATCTTTCGGGAATTTGTAAGAAATATACAATAAAAATCGAACTCAAAATGAGAATTCACTTCAAATTTGATGACAAGAATGGATTCTCATAGATATATTTTTGTAGTTCATATAGAAAGATGAATAAGTCTCATTTATTTAATTATACATTCCTTGCACTTATTTATTATATATACTCGCTTAGATATACTTAGTATAATTATATAGATATACTTAGAATTATATAGATATACTTAGTATAATTATATACGAATTATAATTATTATAAGATATCTTTATAGCAATAACAGGTACAAATATTCCATCGAGGTACCCATTCTATGACAAACTTACCCTCTATTTTTGTGCCTTTAGTGGGCCTAGTATTTCCGGCAATTGCAATGGCTTCTTTATCTCTTCATGTTCAAAAAAACAAGATTGTTTAGATCCGATGGGTTCCAATCTCATCTATTCTTTTCAAGACTTAGATATAGATAAGACGGATATCTATTTAATATGGTATAACATGCGGCTTCTTCCGAACATAAATGAAGGAGCTCTTATGTATCCCTATCCCTAAATATATGATATGGGTAAATGAGTTATGGCTATTTTCATCGGAATCGAGGCGGATAGCTGAAATGTAAAGTGAATGTAGCTATATGTATGTAGATATCTATAGGAGATCATATAAATTGAATGTTATTATTTTAGCCCTAATCAAATCAATTCGATGAATTACTCCTAAAGGGTTACATCAGAATAGCGCTAGTTGATGAGAGTTACTTCGGAAACAAAAAAAAGGAAAATCAAATCCATTTGGACTTTTTTTTCTCAATTCCAATAAAATGCAACAGGATCTAGTATGAGTTGGCGATCAGAACATATATGGATAGAACTTATAGTGGGGTCTCGAAAAATAAGTAATTTCTGCTGGGCCTTTATCCTTTTTTTAGGTTCATTAGGATTTGTATTGGTTGGAACTTCCAGTTATCTCGGGAAGAATTTGATATCTTTAGTTCCTTCTCAGCAAATAAGTTTTTTTCCGCAGGGTATCGTGATGTCTTTCTACGGAATCGCGGGTCTCTTTATTAGTTCTTATTTGTGGTGCACAATTTCTTGGAATGTGGGTAGTGGCTATGATCGATTCGATAGAAAAGAAGGAATAGTGTGTATTTTTCGTTGGGGATTTCCTGGAAAAAATCGTCGTATCTTCCTACGATTCCGTATGAAAGATATTCAATCCATCAGAATAGAAGTTAAAGAGGGTATTTATGCTCGTCGTGTCCTTTATATGGAAATCAAAGGGCAGGAGGCCATTCCCTTGCCGCGTAGTGATGAGAATTTGACTCCGCGAGAAATTGAGCAAAAAGCTGCCGAATTGGCCTATTTCTTGCGCGTACCAATTGAAGTTTTTTGAAATTGACTTGAACTGAAGAAGAAATTCTTTCTCCGCCGGAGGGAAAAAGTTCAAGAATTCTCTTTTTTTTTCTATAGGACAGCTCCAAGTTTTTTCAAAACGTTCATTCGAGCCAAAGTAGACGTATGCGGAACCGAGATAAAACAAAAAGAAACTTTTTTTTGTTCGCAAATCATTAAAAAACAAGTAACAAATCGAAATAATGGACTCATCTAGTATATCAAAACATTTCGGAATAAAGAATTGATCTTTTTATTTTCAATATGAATTAATTGATACGTTAGATACAGATAGATCATATCTTGTAAATTCTCTCTCTTTTTGTTGTCAATCGAGCTTTCTTTTTTTATCCTTTCTTTTGTGTTTTTTAATGATCAAAGGATTGGATCTCTTATAAAGAGAACCTTTCTGTCTTATTTTTCCACTCATTTTTGATCCTCACAATATTGTATTGTTCAGAAATCTCTTTCCATTTTTCCTGGATTATGACTATGGGTAGCCGGCGAATTTTTTTTCGAAATGAAATATTTTCTATTTTGATAGAAAGGGGGTTCCTTTGGCTTTGGCTCCAAATCCGAATAATATTCATTACTTGAAGTGGTTCTTTCCGGGATTCATCGAAAAAGCTTCGAATTTGATCACTTGAGGTATCTGGAAACAAGATTTTTTTTAATTATTTCTTCATTCGAAGTGGGCTCTTATTCTATTTCTGTATTCTTTCTAGATTCAAGGACTAACTACTGAGTTACAAATAAAAAGAAGGGGATAGATTCGCTCCTTTGTACTAGAACTTCTGATTGATAGAAAAAGATTAGATCCCAGAGATTCGGCGAATGGGGTGGGTTCATTAACAATTCAAATTCACAGATGAAAAATGGCAAAAAAGAAAGCATTTCTTCCTCTTCTATATCTTACATCTATAGTATTTTTGCCCTGGTGGATCTCTCTCTTATTTAATAAATGTCTTGAATCTTGGGTTACTAATTGGTGGAATGCTAGGCAATCTGAAACTTTTTTGACTGATATTCAAGAAAAGAGTATTCTAGAAAAATTCATAGAATTAGAAGAACTCTTACTCTTGGACGAAATGATAAAAGAATACCCGGAAACACATCTACAAACACTTCGTATAGGAATCCACAAAGAAATGATCCAATTGATCAAGATGCACAATGAGGATCATATCCATACGATTTTGCACTTATCGACAAATATAATCTGTTTCATAATTTTCAGTGGTTATTCTATTCTGGGTAATAAAGAACTTCTTATTCTTAACTGTTGGGTTCAAGAATTCCTATATAACTTAAGTGACACAATAAAAGCTTTTTCTATTCTTTTATTAACTGATTTATGTATAGGATTCCATTCGCCCCGCGGTTGGGAACTAATGATTGCTTATGTCTACAAAGATTTTGGATTTGCTCATAACGATCAAATTATATCTGGTCTTGTTTCCACCTTTCCAGTCATTCTAGATACAATTTTGAAATATTGGATTTTTCGTTATTTAAATCGTGTATCTCCATCCCTTGTAGTGATTTATCATTCAATGAATGACTGATATTATTTTAAATAAGCAAAACGTTTAAAGACGTACTGACTCTTTCTAGCCAGACGAGGATTTCTCCTACTCCTATATTCCAGTAAAATGATTTCAGTAAATAGCAGAATTGTGGATAGGGACTATACACGCGACCTACCTAATTTTATTGTAGAAATTTTCGGGATCAATGATTGGACCATGCAAATGAAAAATACCTTTTCTTGGATAAAGAAAGAGATTACTCGATCTATTTCTGTGTCACTGATGATATATATCATAACTCGGACATCCATTTCAAATGCATATCCCATTTTTGCACAGCAGGGTTATGAAAATCCACGAGAAGCGACTGGGCGTATTGTATGTGCCAATTGCCATTTAGCTAATAAGCCCGTGGATATTGAGGTTCCCCAGGCGGTACTTCCTGATACTGTATTTGAAGCAGTTGTGCGAATTCCTTATGATATGCAAGTAAAACAAGTTCTTGCTAATGGTAAAAAGGGGGGGTTGAATGTGGGCGCTGTTCTTATTTTACCCGAGGGGTTTGAATTAGCCCCCCCCGATCGTATTTCGCCCGAGATGAAAGAAAGAATAGGCAATCTGTCTTTCCAGAGCTACCGCCCCACTAAAAAAAATATTCTTGTTATAGGTCCCGTTCCTGGTCAGAAATATAGTGAAATAACCTTTCCTATTCTTT